TTGGACCAAAAACAAGCAAGAGGCGGAATACCACAAAGGGAGAGTGTACCTAATAAAAAGGTAATTCTTGTAATTGGAACATATTTTGTTAAACCGCCCATAAGAACCATATTTTGACTTTTATCTGGTGAATATCCAACAATGGGTTCCATTGAATGAATAATTGATCCGGATCCCAAAAACAATAAAGCTTTCGAATAGGCATGAGTGATCAAATGGAATAAAGCGGCTCGATAAGAACCTATACCCAGAGCTAACATAATATAACCCAATTGAGACATTGTCGAGTAAGCTAAACTTCTTTTAATGTCTCTTTGAGCAAGAGCCAAAGTAGCTCCTAATAGTACTGTTATTACGCCTATTGAAGAAATGATATTCATTATGGAAGGTATAACTATGAAAAGAGGAAGAAGCCGAGCTACAAGAAAAATTCCCGCTGCTACCATAGTAGCAGCATGTATAAGAGCAGAAATGGGAGTGGGTCCTTCCATAGCATCAGGTAACCATATGTGAAGGGGGAATTGTGCGGATTTAGCAACTGCACCAACGAATAAAAAAGAAGCACACAGAGTAGCAAATAAGGAATTTACTCCATTATTATGAACCAAGTTATTAATTATTTCGAACAAATCCCGAAATTCTAAACTACCTGTTATCCAATAAAGTCCTAAAATTCCTAATAATAAACCAAAATCCCCTATACGATTGGTTACAAAAGCTTTTTGGCAAGCACTTGCCGCACTCGGTCGTGTGAACCAAAAACCTATTAATAAATAGGAACACATTCCTACAAGTTCCCAAAAAATATAAATTTGTATAAAATTGGAACTAGTAACTAATCCTAACATAGAACTATTGAAAAAACTCATATAGGCAAAAAATCTCAAATATCCTTGATCGTGAGACATATAATTGTCACTATAAATAAGAACCATGATTCCAACAGTAGTAATTAATATTGACATGATAGAAGTAAGTGGATCGATCAAGTGTCCGAACTCTAAAGAAAAATCATTATTGACGGTCCAAGACCATAAATATTGATAGATAAAATTTCCATTTATTTGCTGAATAGATAGATTGACCGAAAATGCCATAGCTATACTTAGCATCAAAACACTCGGAAAAGCCCACATACGGCGAATATTTTTTGTTGCTGTCCGAATAAGCAGAAGTCCAAATCCTATTAACATAGTAACTGGAAATGGAAGAAAGGGTATTATCCATGCATATTTATATGTATGTTCCATAAAAAAACAAATTTTCATTTTTTTTCTTATAATTTAATTATTTCCGATTCATCAATTCTTATCGCTTTTGAAAGGAACAATAAAAAATCAACAAAAAAAGATATGAAAAACTCAATTATTTTGATTTTTCATTATTCTGACTTTTCTCAGATATTGGAAATATTCAAAAGTTCCAATTCAAATGATATGACTAAATAGCTAGATAAGAGTAATTACTTAGTTATTAACTTTAACTAAAGCTAAAGAATTCACTAAGGAAAGATAGTTAATAAAATGAAATAAAATGGGAAATATGAGATTTTGAATCATTCTACGACTATACTACCATCCTATTCTGACAATATGTAATCATATCATATACTATAGTATAGTCAGTATACTATAGTATAGTAAGTAAAAACAATCATATCAAAACAGTAGAATATAAATCATAGTATGCCTCAATAAATCCACTAAAAAAAAAAGACTAGTTATTTTAGTGATTTTTTTGTAGTAATTACCTAAGCCATTACGGAACTAATAGATTGGATTCCAATCCAATAAGAAAGTATCATAAATATTATAATACTCTGTATTTCGTATAGAACTGAAAAAAAACTAAAAATTGGAGTTCTCCTTCTTAGTTAATAGAATGTCTTGTTTAACATATTAACCACTAATTGTAGCTTAAGTTTGAATTTAAATTATAGACACAGTAATATTATTCAATTCCAAACTAATAATCATAAAATTCCTTTTCGAATTTTCCCCTTTCTTCCATTTTTTTGCCTAGTGTGTTAATATGTGACATTGTTATATATGTAACATGCATGTCATTGTTATATATGTAACATGCATGTCATACATATATTTATATATAAATAATATATTTGTATTGTATGTTATGAAAAAACTATTATCGACGAAATTTAGTTAAGTATAGAAAATGACTAAAAAGAACGATCTATTTTGAGCAATACATGTCTTTCACATACAACAATAAAAATGAGTAATTCTTTTTTTTTTTGAATGGCAGTTCCAAAAAAACGTATTTCTATATCAAAAAAACGTATTCGTAGAAATATTTGGAAGAAAAAAGGATATTTAGCTGCAATAAAAGCTTTTTCTTTAGCAAAGTCAGTTTCTACTGGAGATTCAAAAAGTTTTTTTGTGCGACAAACAAATAAGAAAATCTTGGAATAATCGGAATTTCCAGGGCTAGAAGAATTTCCAATTTTAGAATATGAATAATTCCCTTTAACTAAATGTATTGATGTATTGAACTCAATACAATATTAGTTAGAACTAACTGCTATGATATGATATGTAGAATAAGAATTTCTCTATCTAAGTATCATTATTTTTTTTTTCATTCTATTTTTTATTATAATCTATTTATTAATTCGTAAGATGCTTTTTTCCTATTCATTTTTTTTTTCACAACGGAAAAATAGAATGAAAAAAGATTTTTCCGTTGTGAAAAAAAAATTGTGATGGATGTTGAAACTATTTTATTTTTTATTATATGCCTAACTCAAGACCAAGTCGGTTTCATAAATATTATCATAATTTTTTTTAGAAATTATGTACACAACAAGCAACAAAGAGTATTCTATTAATTTTATATTATATATGGAAATTAATTAATACTTAATGATACTAAGAAAAGTATCAAAATCGTTAGAAAAATTACTTAAATTTAGTAATAGAATTGTGATACATATGAAATTCTATTTATTTTTTTTTGTTCGTTTAGAACAAAAATCTCTTTGACAATTTGTTTTTCATTTATCTGATTTGATGGATTCAAAATAAATAAAAAATATAAAAAGAGGACAATTCACAATTATTAGTTTCTGTTTCGACTGAAAACAAAATTGGTATTTCAAGTTACAAGTGTTCCGGGAGAACTTAATATACAGATAGTACGTAAAAGTGGATTGAACCTACAATGATACTAACCTAAGTAAAAATTATTGAAAATTCAAAGATGAATTTAAAAGAGCTCTTATTTATCAGTTCTAATATTTCCTAAACTATATTGAATCCTTGAATCTAGATCTAGACGATTCAACATGAATTGACTATTATTATTTCAAGTAAGCCGCTATGGTGAAATCGGTAGACACGCTGCTCTTAGGAAGCAGTGCTAGAGCATCTCGGTTCGAGTCCGAGTGGCGGCATACTGTAAAAAAGATACAATGGATCCTATAATGTGTTTAATTCCCAATTTCCATTCTGTAATGGGACCTTTTTTATGTATGATATTTGTGACTTTAGAACATATATTAACTCATCTCTCTTTTTCGATCATTTCAATTGTGATTACGATTCATTTGATGACCCTATTAGTACATGAAATCATAGGGTTGCGTGATTCGTCGGAAAAAGGAATGATAGTTACTTTTTTTTCTATAACAGGATTATTAGTTACTCGTTGGATTTCTTCGAGACATTTTCCATTAAGTAATTTATACGAGTCTTTAATCTTCCTTTCGTGGAGTTTTTCCATTATTCATCTAATTTCCAAGATATGGAATCGTAAAAATGATTTAAGCGCAATAACCGCCCCAAGTGCCATTTTTACCCAGGGTTTCACCACATCGGGTCTTTCAAGTGAAATGCATCAATCGTCAAGATTAGTACCTGCTCTACAATCTCAGTGGTTAATGATGCACGTAAGTATGATGTTATTGAGCTATGCAGCTCTTTTATGTGGGTCGTTATTATCAGTCGCTTTTCTAGTCATTACATTTCGTAAAAACATCGATATTTTTTGTCAAATAAAAATTTTCTTAATTAAGATTAAGTCATTTTTCTTTGGCAAAATCGAATACTTGAACAAAAAAAAAAATGTTTTTAAACACACTTCTTTTGTTCCATTTCGAAATTATTACAAATATCAATTAACTCAGCGTTTAGATTATTGGAGTTATCGTGTCATTAGTTTAGGGTTTACCTTTTTAACCATAGGTATTCTTTCTGGAGCAGTATGGGCTAACGAGGCATGGGGATCTTATTGGAATTGGGACCCCAAAGAAACTTGGGCATTTATTACTTGGACCATATTCGCGATTTATTCACATACTAGAACAAATCAAGGTTTGCAAGGTACGAATTCGTCACTTGTAGCGTCTATAGGATTTCTTATAATTTGGATATGCTATTTTTGGATCAATCTATTAGGAATAGGTCTACATAGTTATGGTTCATTCACATTAATATCTAATTGAATAAATTCCATGAGGAATACATAAGACCGTCGTGCCGTACGTAACGGAAAGTTTGTGCAGGTTTTTGAGAACCATTTGAATGATTCCTTGATTCAAATGGTTCTCAAAAACTCGGAACATATTTTATTAGAATTCTAATTCACTTTATTTTTTTGTGTTGTACAGTTCAAAAGTCTTCAAATTTTTAATTTGAAGACTTTGTTTTCTATCTGATTAATGAATTAATGAAAACTATCTATGAAAATAATTAGATAGGATAGCTTGTACTTTGTCAACTGATAGCGAAAGAACAAAATCAGGATAAATGCCAATCCCTATTACGGGTAAAAAGATACAGATTGAAACAAATAGTTCTCTTGGTCCAGAATCCACAAAATTGGAGTTTGGAACATTGAATAGTTTGTATCCATAAAACATCTGACGTAACATAGATAATAAATAAATAGGAGTTAATATCATTCCAATTGCCATTACAAAGGTAATTAGTATTTTGGGCATTAAAAGATATTTTGGACTGGTAATTATTCCAAAAAATACTACTAATTCTGCAACAAAACCACTCATTCCAGGCAATGCAAGAGAAGCCATCGAGAAACTACTAAACATGGTAAATATTTTTGGCATTGGGATGGATATCCCTCCCATTTCGTCGAGATAAACAAGACGTATTCTATCACAACTCGTTCCTACCAAGAAAAAAAGTGCAGCACCAATAAATCCATGAGAGATTATTTGTAAAACGGCTCCGTTGAGTCCCATGTCGGTTATAGAACTAATTCCTATAATTATGAAACCCATGTGAGATACAGAAGAATAGGCTATTCTCTTTTTTAAATTGCGTTGACCAAGAGAGGTTGAAGCTGCATAGATTATTTGTATTGTCCCTATTATCACCAACCAGGGAGAAAATATAGAGTGGGCGTGAGGTAATAATTCCATATTGATCCGAATCAATCCATATGCCCCCATTTTTAATAAGATTCCAGCTAGAAGCATACATGTACTGTAATGTGCTTCTCCATGGGTATCTGGTAGCCATGTATGTAGGGGTATAATCGGCGATTTGACAGCATAAGCAATAAGGAAGCCCAGATAGAATATTATTTCTAATGTCACAGGATATGACTGATTAGCTAATCTTTCAAAATCCAATATGGGTTCATTGGAACCATATAAACCCATACCTAGAACTCCTATTAAGAGAAAAACGGAACCTCCCGCAGTGTACAAAATAAACTTTGTAGCTGAGTACAAACGTTTCTTTCCTCCCCACATGGATAAAAGTAAGTAAACAGGAATTAATTCTAACTCCCACATGAGAAAAAAAAGTAAAAGGTCTCGAGAAGAAAATAATCCTATTTGCCCACTGTACATTGCTAACATCAGGAAATAGAACAATCGCGAATTTCGAGTAACAGGCCAAGCTGCTAAAGTGGCTAAAGTAGTGATAAATCCTGTCAGTAAAATAGGTCCTATGGAAAGTCCATCGATTCCCAGTCTCCAGTGAAAATCAAAAATATTTATCCATTTTAAATCCTCTTCCAATTGAATTAATGGATCATCCAATTGGAAATGATAACAGAACACATAGGTTGTTAGAAGGAGTTCTAATAAGCATATAAATATAGTATACCACCTAAATACCTTATTCCCCTTATGAGGAAGAAAGAAAATTGAAGAACCCACGAATATCGGCAAAACTACAAGTAGTGTTAACCAAGGGAAATAACTCGTGATAAAGACAAGATGCATTTTGACCAAAAAACCCGTGCTCGGAATAATATATTTTCTCGAGTACGGGTTTTTGTCGGTAAAAAGGAATCAAATGATTCAAGTGGAATTTTTTATAACGTGTCAATAAGATAGACCCATGCTGCGAGTTGTTTCATGCCATAAATAAACGCGTACACTCAAAAAATCTGTTGGACAAGCGGATTCACATCTCTTACAACCTACACAGTCCTCGGTTCTTGGCGCGGAAGCAATTTGCTTAGCTTTACATCCGTCCCAAGGTATCATTTCCAATACATCTGTGGGGCAGGCTCGTACACATTGAGTACATCCTATACATGTATCATAAATTTTTACTGAATGTGACATTGGGTCTATAAATTCCAGTTTTGAACATAAAAATTTTCGATCTGGTAAAGTTAAATCAGGAGGAAATTAATTATATATTTATATTGTAGACACCAGACGAATCAATGGTTTATCAAAAAAAGATAATATTAAAAATCAATATATTTCTAAATCTGTTCATGAGAAAGGACCAAGAAACTTTGATTTCCGTTTCAACAACCATGATTATACAAGTCACACATATGATTTCACATTGACATTGGCCAACAGATCATCAATATTTCAATAGTAATATACTTTTATATTACTATACATATTACTATAAAAAAAAGAATAAAAAATGAAATAATTTATATCTATATTTTATTTATATTATTTTATTATATTATTTATGTCTTTATTTATATGATAGTTATGATTTATCTGATAGTTATGACTAATTATTCAACAAATTTGATTGATTGATACGAGTTGATTTTCTGTTACGATAAATCGACGAAACAATAGCTAGCCCAATAGCTGCTTCCGCAGCCGCAATGGCTATAACAAAGATTGAGAAAATGTCTCCTTTTAATTGGCGGCTATCAAATATATTAGAAAATGTTACGAGATTTATATTAACCGAATTTAGTATAAGCTCAAGACACATAAGTGCTCTAACCATGTTTCGACTTGTGATCAATCCATAGATACCGATAGAAAATAAGTAGACGCTCAAAAAAAGTATATGTTCAAACATCATTGGCTAACTCCTCATGAATCTCGATTCATTTCAATATGAACAACAATTCAACCGATTTTATTAACCAGAATCGAGTAATTACAGAAAAAAGAGGGTATCAGCAGTAGATTAAATGAAAAATTTTCCCTTTTCATTGGATTTCGAATTTCTAATAATTATATTAATTCTAAGTATTTCTTATTGACGAGCCATAGTAATTGCACCTATCAAAGAAACTAAAAGAATTATAGAAATAAGTTCAAACGGAAGATAAAAATCTGTTGATAAATGAATTCCAATTTGTTGAACGTTACTAATCAGGTCCTGTTCTATAATCTGATTTGATCTTGTAGTCCAAAGAATTCCGTACCATGACGTATCTAAGATAGTAGTAATTAGTGAAAAAAGAATACTTATACAAACCAGTGAAGTGACTCCATCTCCAACAGTCCAAAAATAGGAATCGTTCGAATATTCTGAACCATTCATGAACATAACAGCAAATAGGATTAAGACATTTATGGCTCCTACATAAATAAGGAGCTGTGCGGCAGCTACAAAATAGGAATTTGATAGAATATAGAATAAGGATATACAAACAAGAACCAATCCCAATGAAAAGGAAGAATAAATTGGATTGGTAAATAACACTACTCCTAGACCTCCTAATATAAGAACTGATCCCAGAAATACTACAAGTATATCGTGTATTGGTCCAGGTAAATCCATTATGTATAACAGATAAATAAGTCGAAATATTTCATGACCTTACTAAATAGTCCAGGAAAGAAAAGGGTGTTCCCTTTATTTTTTTTTTTCTTGTATATGATGGGTTCTTATCTTAATTGAATTCAATCTTAATATGGATTAATGTAAATATAGATAAAGTTCTTGGCCAATCCTACCTTCCTTTTTATCTATTTTCTATTTTTATCTAAAAGAAAAAAGAAAAGAATAGTTGGAATTTTCTATTTTAAAATCATCGCTAAACCATATTCTCAGTTTAAAACAAAGAATGATTCTCAACAATCAATAGTTATTATTTGTAATTTCTGACCAACCAAAAAAAGGGGGGCTTGGATCCTTTATATCAAAAGGATATCTTAGTAATCAGTAACCGTTCTTGAATCAAGAGGGTTATCCTTGTCTATTTTGATTTGAGTCGAATTTATAACTGTTTGAATTGTGTAATCTCCAATTACTGGCATTGGTAACCGACCCAAAGCAATTTGATTATAATTCAATTCGTGACGATCATAAGTAGAAAGTTCATATTCTTCAGTCATTGATAAACAGTTTGTTGGGCAATACTCGACACAGTTACCACAAAATATACAGACCCCAAAATCAATACTATAATTAAACAATTGTTTCTTTTTAATATTTTTTTCAAATTTCCAATCAACAACGGGTAGATCTATGGGACATACACGAACACATACTTCACAAGCAATACATTTATCAAATTCAAAGTGGATTCGACCACGGAAACGCTCCGATGTGATCGATTTTTCATAAGGATATTGAATAGTTATAGGTAAACGATTTGTATGGGATAAGGTAATTATGAAACTTTGACCAATGTACCTTGCTGCCCGTATTGTTTGTTCACCATAATTTATGAACCCGGTCACCATAGGGAACATATTGTGGGTCTCCGTGAATAAATTGATGTTTCTTTCTCTTGTTTGAGATCAATTATGAATCTAGAATATCGTTATCTTATTTTATTATTTATAGTGAAACAAGTTGGGAAGAAGTTGTCAATAATAGATTACCCAGGGAAATAGGTAAAAGAAATTTCCATCCAAGATTTAATAGCTGGTCCATTCTCATTCTAGGTAAAGTCCATCTTGCTGCGATCGGAATGAACAGAAACAAATAAGCTTTAGCTAATGTAATAAATATCCCAATTGTCGTTCCAAAGACTCCATCCATTTGATTTATTCCGAAAAGTTCAGGAATAGATATATACGGAATAGAGAAATTCCACCCACCTAAGTAAAGAACTGTTATAAATAATGAAGAAACTAATAAATTTAGGTAAGAAGCAAGGTAAAATAAAGCGTATTTGATACCTGAATATTCTGTTTGATAACCTGCTACTAATTCTTCCTCTGCTTCTGGTAAATCGAAGGGTAATCTTTCACATTCTGCTAGAGAAGAAATTAGAAAAACAACAAACCCGATAGGCTGACGCCACAGATTCCACCCCCAAAATCCATATTTTGACTGCGCCTCAACTATATCAACTGTACTTAAACTGTTAGATAATCATAGTCGATAATAACATCACTGCTCGTATCGCTATTTCAAAACCGTACATGAGACCTCAGCTTCATACAGCTCCTCTATGGCCACAAATAAATGTAAGGACTTACTCGAGATTATCTCCATCCTTATTTGGATGGTAAATATACATCGGGAAGACAAAAATTAGACCAATGAAATTCCGTCTGCTCAAATATAAAAGGTGCTTCCGAATTGATCTTATCCATTACAATTTGAATTTTTCTTTGTTTGGTAATAACTTAATTTTTTAATAAAATACTCGTTATATCAATAAATATGTTCTATCAATAACTATAAAGAAAGAATTGGGTATTAATTCAAAATTCATGATAAGAGTTCTATATGTTATGTATAGATATGGATGGGGAAAATAATAAATAAATATCTTTTGTATTATTATTTATTCATTTTTCCCATTCTATTTTTGAATTCTATTTCTTTTGTTCCTGTTCTTCTTTCTCAGAGAGAGGGTACTCTGAAAAAAAAAAATAAAGGATTAATTCGTTTTTGATAGTCATTTCTTTAATCAGTGAATAGGAGCATACTCTAGATCGGAATCGTGGGGAAGCACTGCTTGGTCATTTCTACCAACTAAAAGTCCCCATTATGATTCGTTTTATCCAAAATTTTATATAAAAATACTGTTTTTTGATACCTTATATTATCTCCATTACTAATCTTTTGTGTACCTTGGTGTTCCTAACTGTTCACTGATTTTTGATTGATCTTCGGTATGGTAATATATATATATAAGTAGTAGAACCCCCATACGTTGATCTTTTATACCCGCTTCAAGATATGAGAATTAGTCAAAGAATCTTAATCTTGGGGTAAACAGTTTCTATACTGCTTATTTTTATATTCTTGTACATAGGGAATGAGATTTTCTCTTCTTACTGCAAATTTCTAAGCAGTTTGATTTTACTCATATAACTATCTAGTTTAACTCATCGACCCTAATGATGAATAAAAAATGAAAATATCCATTCAATATATTCAACCTCTTTACTTTATTTATAGAGAGAAGGGAAAAAAATAATGTTCCAACGAATCGCACGTAGAGATATTGATAATACACATAGAGTTAATGGTATTTCATAACTAATAGATTGAGCAGCAGCTCGTAGACCACCTAAAAAAGAATATTTATTGTTCGATCCATATCCTGACATAAGAAGTCCAATAGGAGCAATACTTGAAATGGAGATCCATAAAAAAACACCTATACTGAGATCGGCTAAAATAAGGCGATATCCAAAAGGAATTACTAAATAACTTAGTAGAACTGATATGACCGCTATAGACGGTCCCATGCTAAACAAACGAATATCTCCTCTAGATGGAAGTGGGTCCTCTTTAAAAAGTAATTTGGTCCCATCTGCTAGAGCTTGAAGAATCCCCAACGGACCGGCATATTCAGGTCCAATACGTTGTTGTATTGCTGCGGATATTTCTCTTTCTAACCACACAATTACTAGGACCCCTATTGTGATTCCTAATAGAAGGGTGAAAATGGGAACAAAGATCCTTATGAGTCCATAAACTTCTTTTAAGGATTCCCATCTAGAAAAAGAATTGATAACTTGTACTTCTACTTCTGTCGTATCAATTATCATTTCAACGATCAATTTCTCCCATAATGATATCTATACTACCTAGTATTGTCATGATATCGGCCAATTTCATTCTTTTAACCAATTGAGGGAGAATTTGCAAATTGATAAAACCCGGTGGGCGAATTTTCCATCTCCAGGGGAAAACACTACTATCTCCTATCAAATAAATTCCTAATTCTCCTTTTGGGGCTTCCACTCTCACATAAAGTTCTTGTTTCGATAATTCAAAATTGGGTGAAAGTTTTTTAGTAATAAATCTATATTCAAAATTAGTCCATTCGGAATTTTTTGCTCTATCAAAGCGCCGGACTTCTAAATTTTCATAGGGTCCCCCAGGAATTCCTTCTAGAGCCTGTTGAATAATTTTTATAGATTCCTTCATTTCATCGATTCGGACTAAATAACGAGCTAGTGAATCTCCTTCTTTTTGCCATTGGACTTCCCAATCGAATTTATTGTAACACTCATAACTATCAACTTTACGAAGATCCCACAGTATTCCAGAAGCACGTAACATCGGCCCTGATAAACCCCAATTTATTGCTTCTTCTCCACCAATAATGCCCACTCCTTCAACTCGTTCCAAAAAAACGGGATTCCGTGTAATAAGTTTTTGATATTCAGCAATTCCTGTTAAAGAATAATCACAGAAATCCAAACATTTATCTATCCAGCCATAAGGCAGATCAGCAGCAACCCCCCCAATACGGAAATAATTATGCATCATTCGCATACCCGTAGCAGCTTCGAATAGATCATATAACAATTCCCTTTCTCTGAAAATATAGAAAAAGGGAGTCTGTGCGCCGATATCCGCCATAAAGGGCCCAAGCCATAATAAATGAGAAGCTATACGACTCAATTCCAGCATAATGACTCTAATGTAACTGGCTCTTTTAGGTACTTGAACACTTTCCAATCGTTCTGGTGCATTTACTGTTATTGCTTCTGTGAACATAGTAGCTAAATAATCCCACCGTGTTACATAAGGCAAATATTGTATAATCGTTCGATTTTCTGCTATTTTTTCCATCCCTCTGTGTAAATAACCCAATACGGGTTCACAATCAATAACATCTTCACCATCAAGAGTAACGATCAGTCGAAGAACACCATGCATTGATGGGTGATGAGGACCCATATTAACTATCATGAGATCTTTTCTTGTAACCGGTACAGTCATATCTTTTCTTCCTTAATTCATTATTCCATGAATTTATCAAACAAAGTTCATCAAAATGAAAAATTTAACAACTACTAATAACTAAAGAAAAAAATTCAAACCAACCTTAAAATTAACGAGTTTTTGACTCCCGAATACCTAATTGACCAATTAATTTCTTATAATGTACTCTATTTTTATTTGACAAATAATCCAGTAGCCGTTGACGTTTTCCCAGAATTTTCCGTAGGCCCCTTTGTGATAAAAAATCTCTTTTATGTAATTCCAAATGTGAAGTGAGTCTCCGTATCTTATCCGTAAAACAGAATACTTGAAATTCAACAGATCCGCAGTTTTTTTCTTTTTCTTGTCGAATAGCTAAGATGAATGAATTTTTGATCATAAAAAACCAATTTTTCTATTTTTTTCGTGGATTTTACCGATCAGGTATAATAATAATTATTATTATACCTGTTAGTTCCGGTTATTTGAATCTAGTACAAAACAATTTTGATTTCCTCATATACACTACTTTAAATTTATATTAATTTAATTTTATCCAAATTTATCCAAATCAAATTAGAAATTTGATTTGGATAGAAAGGGATGTTACATTTATCAAAATGTACATGGTATATGTGTATATCTTTATTCACCGAATATGGCATCCTATAGATATATAGGAAATATACTATTAACTAATTCTGAATCGTGGATACATATGTATTCTTGACATACTGAAATGACTACCGTTATTGGTATCAAACCAATAACGATTCATACAAGCTAAATCTTCTAATCGATAATTGGGCCAAAGAAACGATTTTAATTTAATGAATTTATTTGCATCTGTATTAAGATGCTTTTCCCCGTTTAAAAATTGTCCCCGGTTTTTTATGTTGTTTTGATTGCAAAATAGTGGATTTCGATTCACAACATTCCAATTCCGGAAATTGAAACAAATTAAAATTCTAAATTCTCTACGACGTCTGGGAGATAGAATATTTTCGGGAACAAGGAAATCAAAATGATTTCTGCTTTTATTCACAAGCATATTGCTGTGTTGTGCAATGGATCCAGCAAAATTCTTTTTTTCAACATATCCACTTTTTATTATGCATTTTCCATTAGTTTGGCACTTATTCTTATCAACCAATGAAATACCTATGGTTTGATATATAATAGATTTTCCATCCTTTTTCATAGATAAACGAATGGGTTCGATAATAAATATTCCTCTTTTTATCAATTCTGTAAGAGTTAGGTTTTTCTGAATCAACATTACATCCAGATGCATCTCTCCTCTTTGAATTGAGGATATAGCAATTTCTCCCCTTGGGTCTATCAGTCTAAGTAGGAGACAATATACCTTGATATTATTGATCATTCTTTGATTCAAGGAATCATCCCATCTTAATTGAAAAAGAAAATATTTTTTCAGGAAGAAATCCAGTTCCGCTTCTTTCTTGCTCTTGAATTGTTTTTTCTTTCTGCCTTTTTTAATATCTGCTCCCGTGTAATCTTCTTCAAGATTTTTCTTTTTGTTTTGTTTTCGTAGATCTGATACAAAATCTCCTTGATCTTGTTGTTTGTTTTTTTTTTTGTTGTAATTTTCTAATTCAAGATATTCTTTTTGATTAGCTAATATAGAAATATTTTTTTTTTTATTTACGTGGATCTTTTCATTTTGACTAATATTTTTTTCATAGAAATGAAAATGAAAAATAAGTAATTTCATTGGTATGATCCACGGGTTAATTTTATACATATCAAAAAGTAGTACAAATTCTGGGAAAAACCAAGGTTCTAAATTTGATTTTGATATGGTATGATATAACCTTTCTTGATTCATTCCTATCCAATCAAAAAAAAGATTTTTTTGATTGGATAGGTTGATTTTGTGATGAATCGTAAAAGAAAAAGGACTCTTTTTTTCAACTTTTTGAGAATTTTTAGTTTCAGTTTTAGCGTTTTTATGAATCTTGGTGCCGATATGCGTATTGGTCCAGGTCTCAATATCGATATTATTTCTAAGACAAAAATGAAGAATTCTACAATCAAAAAATTTTCTATCCATATTTTTGTCCATATCAATAATAGATCCTTTTTCTAGATAATCACTAATAGATATACTTATGAATTTATAAAATGATTCGGATTTTAGTGTATTTGTATTGAAATTATATGGAATTTTTTTGTCCTCTACTTGTAATGTTGATCCAGAAATATACGAGTCCTTACTATTCACATAATTTATATGTTTATATGACAAAAGATTATATCCGTAATGTTTTTTCACTTTTTCTTTTTGACTTATTGATGAGTTCACTGCATAGTAATTTTTTTTAGTGTAATGAATTAATTGGTCTTTTTCTTTTTTATATAAATCTAATTTCATTGAGTCTTTCTTTTGAATCATACGACATTGATTGACTCTATTTCGCCATTTTTTTGGTACTAAGTGATCCCACTTGGTCTGAGATAAATTGTATTGATAATGACCCTTTAACCAATTTTTCCATTTATTCATTCCAGACTTATGAATTTTTTTTTGCCTTGGTTTGGAATCAAATATTCCTCGTGTCGTACAATAATTCTTGATTATATCCCTAAGAAAAGGATAGGTGTGGTGATATTGAAGTACAGATTTCAAATGATACTTGTTAAGTAATTGATTTTGTGATAATTTGTAAAATACATAGGCTTGAGACAAAGAAGATAAGTCACAATTATTATTCCTAATATTTTTATTACTAATATTAGTATTAGAAAAATTAGAAAACAGATTTTTTATAGTCGAAATAAAGTTCATTGTATTTTTATTTGTTTTCTCAATTCCTTCTTGATTTGTTTCAGCGTTGGAAATGGATTTGTTGATAATTTTTTTTGTTGATTCAAAGAAAAGTTGTGCATTGACCCTTGGAATCTTAATGATACATAGTAATATATCCATACATTTTTTTTCAACGAAGGATTTCATAAAATAATGTGATTTACGTATTACTCGGATATTTTTTCTTTTGAATATTTGCAAAATATTCTTCTTTGATTCCGATCTTTTATCATCACAAGCTCGAACTGTTTTTTTCTTGTCTTTTGTGATTCCTTCTATTTGAGTCCTAATTGTTATTGTCTTATTAGCAAGATCTTTCATTTTTGTTTCTATGAGTGAATAATTTTCATTTACACAATTCGCGGATCGCATTCGAATGGTCGATTCTCGGATAATCTTATTATTTATATTGGAATCTTTTTCGTTTTCATTCGATTCATATACTTTTACCGTTCTCAATTTCAATAAGAAAATGGGATTTACTTTTTCAAGTTCTTTCATTATTAGGTTTATAACTAGAACTATTCTTGTTTTTTCTTTTGAAACTTTTAGAAAATCTTTTCTTCTTTCTTTGAAAACCCTTATAACTTGAAAAAATTGCCTTTTTGCTTTTATCGTTTTTTTTTCGAGTTGGTTAAAAATGGGTTCAAAAAAACAAGGTCGTTTTCGGGGAGACCCGAAAGGTAGTTCTGCTTCCCTTCCCCAGACTGTTAAAAAACAAAAATTGTCTTTTTTCTCCTTTTTCCTTAGTTTCTGATCTCTATCTCTATGATGAGATCGTACTTTAGATCTTCGCCAAGGTTTCAGACAGAAAGGAAATAGAATCTTTATCTGAATACCGTCTGTTAACCAATTTTGGGGAAATTCTGTTTCTGATAATTGAACGCCATTATAGGTACATTTAACATGCATTTCTTTATTCCATTCCTTCAAATCCTCGTACCATTCGGGGAATTGCAATAATAACATACGACCAATATTTTTAGCTATTATTAATAAGGGTAATATAACGTATTTTCTAAGAAAAGATTGGGTTACTAACATTAAACCTCTTATTGCTTGAGTAAATATAAAGGTATCCCAAGCTTCTGATATTGCTATTCGTTCATTTTCTTCTTCTTTCTCTTCGTTTGTTTGCTCTTTTTCTTTTGTCTCTTCCTCCTCAAAATAAGAAATTTGCAATTCTGGGTTTTCCCCTACCCAATTCCTAAAAATGTGATTAATCATTTCAGAGATATCAAAAAACGAAAAAAAAAAGGTTTTGTCTATGCGATCAAGAAAAAGCGGAGAATGCACATTTGCTTGAAACATTTCCCAAATAACTGTTTTACGTCTTTGAGCACGCATGGATCCTTTGATTATACCCCGGTGAAAATCCGATTGTTGTGAGTAACGTATCAAAGCCACTTCTTCTTCTTCATCATTAGTGCTATTATTACTAGTAGTATTATTTTTACTAGTACTGGAATTAGTACTCTGACCGTTATCAGTATAAATTACTACGCGTTTGCCTTTTCTTGAACGAATTTCGGGATCTTCCGTCGATTCTTCTTCATTTTCTTCTTCCTCTTCTTCTAAATCGTCTGTCAATTTGTATGACCAACGAGAAACCCTTTTACTGATTTCTTCCATTCCAATAGATTTCTTTCTAATTGTTGTTAGATCGTTTGGATCAGTTGAAATTACATCGAATATAGATTTCAAAGATTTTGTTTGACTTTCTGAATCAATTCGTCGCGCGTGTTCAAAAGATAATTCATCTATTGAGGTTAAGGAATTCCCAATCGAATTCAATAAAAATTTCTCGCTAAAGCCAAACGTATTCTTTTGATGTTCTAATTCTCGAGAATCATTATAAAAGAGACTATGAATCTTATTTATCCAAACCATTTCCACGGAATCCTTTTTGGAAGTTATTAAATCGTTCATGATTGCACGTGAATCAAATTTTTTTATTCTTCCTCGATAAGGTCCATTCAAAAAAGGATCATACCTTTTTGACAAGTATTCTTGTTCATTCTCATCATTGCATAATCTGGTCCTTTTTTCTAGCATATCTAAAGCAAGAGATCCCTTCTCTTTTTCTAGAATTTTTATTCTACTTATCAATTCATTGTTCAAGTTGTATTTTTTTTGTTCATTGGTATGAACCCAATAATTATACAAGTCTTCGTGGGATAGTTTTTCTGTCGTGTACAAAGAAATTTTTCGTTCTATCATTTCTGAAAAAGTTGATAAACTTGGTGGATATGTAAAAGATATTATTTGTTTTCCATTATTTGGGCATATATAAAAAAAATATTGTGACATTTCATTCCGTATAGCATTTTCAAAT